GAATAGGACGAATAGGAATAGGAATAGAGCTAGTAATAACTCTATTCCGCGTGCAATCATTGAATCGGAATTGCGGATTTTATTCAATAGGTTAAGGAATTGCACAAACAATGCTTGCATTTTCATCGCCAATCGCCTTAGAAAAATAAGGAAATAGATCTGGGTAAGCATGATAACCAGCTCGCTTTCTTTCTTTCGTAGCAAAAATATATAACATAGCAGAATTATTATTACGAGACCAAAAATGAGTACCATGACTAGCAATTTGCTTTGGATCATAGGAATCCTCCTCTCTTAAATCAAGTTTTATGAGTAGCGCCACTACTACTTGTTTATGTTTACAAAAAGGATCCGAATCAAAAAATTAATGATATTTTGAATATATATTTAAATCAAAAATCGCAGTGTTGTCAAGTGGCTTTTCCATGTACTCGAATTCTGTCTATTCTATTTATTTTGATTTCGAATATTTTTTCTATTTCTTTCTATACGGAAATTCGCAGATAGATTATCGATCGGAATGAATAGCCACATGTATATTTTTCCTCCTTTCTTATAAGTGGAATCGTTTTCTATACGATATATATTAACTCGATTATCTCAGTCATTTTTTTGATGACTTTTTTTTGTTCGATTCGCTGCCATTCCAGTCGAATAAGTGAAATAGATAAAGGTTTATCTATTTATTTATTAAATATCTTTTTATTATCTTTTTATTAAATATCTTTTTATTATCTTTTTATTAAATATTGATTTATTTATTAAATATTTCACTTATTTTCATTTTCATCTTCGTCATCAGATTCAAAAAAGTTCTTTCTTACCCAAATGATTATGATCAATATGAATTCCAACAACTTCATGAAGAAAATGATGAAGAAAATGTGTCCAACCAACCAACCAGCCAAACTACTTCTTACAAATAGGATCTTCTTTTCGTTGTCGTTGTTATAGCGAGAGAGACAAAAGTTGACTAATCCGGGGATCATTGAATCAGGTTCAAGGTGCGGGTTGCATAATTGCACAAAGAAATTAATAATAAATTCCAATTGAAGGCGGAGCACGTACTTTCTTTTAGTGATAAGATCGTGAGGATCCAAAAAGCGCCTGTTGCGCAAAGTTTTTCGACTAGTCCAGAAGAGTTGAACGAAGAATGAGCCTAGAAATAGCATAATGATGCTATGAGGTTGAACCAATCCTTCATGGAGCGGCTTATTGTAGATCGATGTGAACATCACGAACTGTCCCGTAACAAAACCAGACACCGTTGCTACCCGTCTCTGGTTGTCTTTTATGAAGAACTGTTTGTCTTTTATGAGGAAACTGAATACAACGAAGGAATAGCCGAGACCTACGGTGGCTGTGGTCATAAATCCACAAAAGAGTCCACCTCCAATCACTGAATTGAGTATTTTGTTCGCTAGGAACAGTAAAAATGTTTTCATAATAATGAATGGAATTAAAATAAAACTCAAACTGAACTAAACTACTTTATCTCTAATTTGGAACCGGTATGAAATGATGAATAGGTACGAATAGGTACGAATAGAACAAAAGAGGAAATACAAAAAGTAGAGAAAATTTCTCTACTTTTTGTATTTCCTTAATTAATTAATTAAATTTCCTTTAATTTAGGGCGAAATTCTTTAAAAACCTCTGCCTTTTTTAAAATATCCTGAACCGTTTCTGTAGGTTGAGCACCCTTTTCAAGGAAATATAGAATAGCAGGAACATTTAAATAAGTTTGATTTTTTATCGGATCATAAAAACCCACTTTCCCAAGATCTCTTCCTTCTCTTCGAGATCGAACATCAATTGCAACGATTCGATAGACGGCTCATTGGGATAGATGTAGATGAATAATACCCCCCCCTAGAAACGTATAGGAAGTTTTCGCCTCGTACGGCTCGAGAAAAAATGATTCCAAGTTCTATTTTTTTATTATATTATATATTCTATATAATAACAATGGCAAATAGATCTATAAAATGATCAAATCAATTAGATTATGATTGAAGTCCTTTTCTTTTTTATTCTTCCTTCCTGAAAACAAAAAAACCATTCGTACTCATAACTCAAGTTGAATAACTCTCAAATAGCTGAAAGGAAAATCTTTAAAGCATTTCATTTTTTGAGTGGTCTTTAAACCCTTTTCCTTTTTGTTTGTCTCGTTTACAAATCTATTTGTATTGGATTTTTTCTGGTCTAGTTATTGAGACAATTGAAAGGGTCTTTCCTTGTTCTGGGATCCTTTATCTTTTCTTTGTTTTAAATCATTAGGTTTAGACATAACTTCGGTGATTTTTAATCCTTTCAAAATGGCAGCAACCTGCCTTTTTTTGTGATTTCTTTCTATCTTCTATCAAAGAATCATACAAACGGTTGATTCCCACGCGATAGATTTTGTATCGAAAGAGTTTTGTCAATTCTAAGAAATTTTTCTTTTCGACTGGAACCTTTTCAATTTCCATATCGAAGATATACTTACGAAGTTGTTCCA